CATAATATCATTATACTCATCAATCAAATTCCTCCTATCTTTTTTTTTTTTTATTTTTCTTTGATAAAGGGGTATTTTCATGGGTTTGCCTTGGTATCGTGTTCATACCGTCGTATTGAATGATCCCGGTCGGTTGCTTGCTGTCCATATAATGCATACAGCTCTAGTTTCTGGGTGGGCTGGTTCAATGGCTCTATACGAATTAGCCGTTTTTGATCCCTCTGACCCCGTTCTTGATCCAATGTGGAGACAGGGTATGTTTGTTATACCCTTCATGACTCGTTTAGGAATAACCAATTCATGGGGAGGTTGGAGTATCACAGGAGGAACTGTAACAAATCCGGGTATTTGGAGTTACGAGGGTGTGGCCGGGGCGCATATTGTGTTTTCTGGTTTGTGCTTTTTGGCAGCTATCTGGCATTGGGTGTATTGGGATCTAGAAATATTCCGTGATGAACGTACAGGAAAACCTTCTTTGGATTTGCCCAAGATTTTTGGAATTCATTTATTTCTATCAGGGTTAGCTTGCTTTGGGTTTGGTGCATTTCATGTAACGGGCTTGTATGGTCCTGGAATATGGGTGTCCGATCCTTACGGACTAACTGGAAAAGTACAATCTGTAAGTCCTGCGTGGGGCGTAGAAGGTTTTGATCCTTTTGTTCCGGGAGGCATAGCCTCTCATCATATTGCAGCAGGGACATTGGGCATATTAGCAGGCCTATTTCATCTTAGTGTTCGTCCGCCCCAACGCCTATACAAAGGGTTGCGTATGGGTAATATTGAAACTGTTCTTTCCAGTAGTATCGCTGCTGTCTTTTTTGCGGCTTTTGTTGTTGCCGGAACTATGTGGTATGGTTCGGCAACTACCCCCATCGAATTATTCGGTCCCACCCGTTATCAATGGGATCAGGGATACTTCCAGCAAGAAATCTATCGAAGGGTTGGTGCCGGACTAGCTGAAAATCAGAGTTTATCAGAAGCCTGGTCTAAAATTCCTGAAAAATTAGCTTTTTATGATTACATCGGCAATAATCCCGCAAAGGGGGGATTATTCAGAGCGGGCTCAATGGATAACGGGGACGGAATAGCTGTTGGATGGTTAGGGCACCCTATCTTTAGAGATAAAGAGGGGCGTGAGCTTTTTGTACGTCGTATGCCTACTTTTTTTGAAACATTTCCGGTAGTTTTGGTAGATGGAGACGGAATTGTGAGAGCCGATGTTCCTTTTCGAAGGGCGGAATCGAAGTATAGTGTTGAGCAAGTAGGGGTAACTGTTGAGTTCTATGGTGGCGAACTTAACGGAGTCAGTTATAGTGATCCTGCAACTGTGAAAAAATATGCTAGACGCGCTCAATTAGGTGAAATTTTTGAATTAGATCGTGCTACTTTGAAATCTGATGGTGTTTTTCGTAGTAGTCCGAGGGGTTGGTTCACTTTTGGGCATGCTTCGTTTGCTTTGCTCTTCTTTTTCGGACACATTTGGCATGGTGCTAGAACCTTGTTCAGAGATGTTTTTGCGGGGATTGATCCAGATTTGGATGCTCAAGTAGAATTTGGAGCATTCCAAAAACTTGGGGATCCAACTACAAGGAGACAGGTAATCTGATAAACATTGATCTGATATGGTATCTTTCGCTTCTATTGGATTTTTTTTGATTTCACTTTCTACATAGATTACCAGATCAATTTTGCTGGATTTAAATCGCCCTTTTCTTTGACTCTTGTCTTTATCTGGGAGATGCTCCCAAATGAACAGGTGTGGAAGCTATAATTGTAAACCACGATCGAATTTATGGAAGCATTGGTTTATACATTCCTCTTAGTCTCGACTCTAGGAATCATTTTTTTCGCTATCTTTTTTCGAGAACCGCCTAAGGTTCCGACTAAAAAATGATTTTTGATTATCTCAATTATAGTTAAAGTATAATGTTACTTTATAAATACTAATGAATTAATGCATTAAAGTCAAGTAATGAGCCGCCCAACACGGGCGGCTCATTACTTGACTTCAATTAGTCCCCATGTTCTTCAAATGGATCTCTTAGTTGTTGAGAGGGTTGCCCAAAAGCGGTATATAAGGCGTACCCGGTAAAACTTACAAGTAAACCAGATATAAAGATGGCGACTAGGGTTGCTATTTCCATTATTATAAAATTTCAAGACCACAATGGATCTATGATAAGATCGGTTATTTACAACGGTATGATTTACAAAGTCAATAAAATTCAATCAATGCAATAGGATTTATGGCTACACAAACCGTTGAGAATAATTCGAGATCTGGTCCAAGACCAAGACAGACTGGTCTAGGAAGTTTATTGAAACCGTTGAATTCGGAATATGGTAAAGTAGCGCCCGGATGGGGAACTACCCCGTTGATGGGTGTCGCAATGGCTCTCTTCGCGGTATTCCTATCTATTATTTTGGAGATTTATAACTCTTCCGTTTTACTGGATGGAATTTCAATGAATTAGGTTCATAGGAATTGCGAAGTACTGTCTTTTCAATCCAAAGTGAATCACTTAGGACTAGGATTTTTAGGTCATTCCGGCAGTTTGACCGTGAAATTCCTTTGTTTCGGTATTTCCGGAATATGAGTGTGTGACTTGTTATAATTGATCCTATTGATAGTACAGAGAATGGGTCTGTCATCTTGAGAGAGATGGGTTTTGCCTCGTCGGATATTCATTCTAGTATCTGGAGCACGGAATATATGGAATGAAATAGATCAAGAAAAGAAATATTTAAACTATGATTCATACCTACTATTCAGTCAGACCTCGCGACCGGACTCAAAAAATTTCAAAGATTTATTTTCTAATTTCTAATTATTCTTAAATTTTTTGTTTGCTTATTTTGACCAACGGACAAATGTTTCTATGGATTTAGAGTCATTTCATCTATTCATTGAATAAGTGATGATCAAAAGGTTTTTACTCAGATAACCCTTGGGCTTAGCTTAGGGACTTTATTCAATCATCGTGGTTCTAGTATGAATCTTAGGTTTCAATCGAATCATAGGGTCTCAACAAGAGAATTCCTAGCAATTAGAAACAAAAAGAAATCCACATTATACAAAAAATTAAAATTGAGAGACCGAGAAAATTCAAGAGGCCCGTAATGATCAACATAAAAACGAATGAAATGAGCTGACTTGATATTTTGGCATTGTCATCACTAAAGAAGAGCTTCGGTTTTTTTTGCACTTCGTCGTATTTTCAGAGAAGGTTGGATGGAGTACTAAGAAGAAGTTTCAAATTTCCTATTACATATCCGTTGCAACCAGTATTGGGGTGTTTTTGCTTGAGCTGTACGAGATGAAAGTCTCATATACGGTTCTCAGAGGGGGAGTTCCCTTGGTTTACCTATCTCAATAAAGTATATGATTGGTTCGAAGAGCGTCTCGAAATTCAGGCGATTGCAGATGATATAACTAGTAAATATGTTCCTCCACATGTCAACATATTTTATTGTCTAGGAGGAATTACGCTTACTTGTTTTTTAGTACAAGTAGCTACGGGGTTTGCCATGACTTTTTACTATCGTCCAACCGTTACCGAGGCTTTTACCTCGGTTCAATACATAATGACTGAAG